ACAAAAATTTGATTCTTTTTACGAATTTGATATTGGAAATCCGCGAATCTAGAAATTCATTTCGGACAATTGAACCTTCTCAAACTGTTTCTTCTTAAGAACCAAAAATATTTGTGCCAAAATAACAGATGCCAAGAAGAACAAAAGGCCTTGGACACGGAATGGATCTTGAAGTACTATTTCCGCATCTCCTTGACCAAATCCACCCACATTAGGATTACTCGTTAATGGCTGATCAAGTTTGATAGATTCGCCTTCGGAAACAAGAAGTTCTGGCCCTGGTGGAATAATATCAACCACTTGACGTTCATCTGACGCATCCGATATGGTTATTTCGTACCCCCCTTTTTCTTTTCGTATGATTTTACTTACTACACCAGCCGCTGTAGCATTATAAACTGTATTGTTACTCTTGCTCCCATCGGGATAAATCTGACCCCTTCCTCTGTTCCCGCCTACATATATGGGATATTTTAAGAAGTGAACATCTTTATTAGTAGCGGGGTCCGGGGAAAGAATAGGAAAGGTGACTTCACTATATTTCTGACCAGAAACAGGACCTATCACAAGAATATTTTTTTTATTGGGGCGATAGCTCTGAAAAGACAGATTGCCTATCTTTTCTTTCATCTCGGGCGAAATACGATCGGGAGGCGCTAATTCAAATCCCTCAGGTAAAATAAGAACAGCCCCCACATTCAAACCTCCCCTTTTACCATTAGCAAGAACTTGTTTAACTTGCATATCATAAGGAATTCGAACAACTGCTTCAAATACAGTATCAGGAAGTACCGCTTGCGGAACCTCAATATCCACGGGCTTATTAGCTAAATGGCAATTGGCACATACAATACGTCCGGTCGCTTCTCGTGGATTTTCATAACCCTGCTGTGCAAAAATGGGATATGCATTTGAAATGGATGTCCGAGCTATGATATATATCATCAGCGATACGGAAATAGATCGAATAATCTCTTTCTTTATCCAAGAAAAGGTGTTTTTAGTTTGCATGGTCCAATCATTGATCCCGAAAATTTCTACAATAAAATTAGGTAGGTCGCTTGTATAGTTCCCTATCCACAATTCTGCTATTTACTTTATTGAAATCATTTTACTGGAATATAAGGAGTAGGAGAAATCCCTGTAGGGTAGAAAGAGTAAGTACGTCTTAAAATGGAAATGCTTTGCTTATGTACCTTATGTTACAAAGTAACAAATATTCTAGTTAGATCAGTCATTCATTGAATGATAAATCACTACAAGTGATGGAGATATACGATTTAAATAACGGAAGATCCAATATTTAAAAATTGTATCCAGAATGACTGGAAAAGTAGAAACAAGACCCGATATAATTTGATCGTTGTGAGCAAATCCAAAATCTTTGTAGACATAGCCAATCATTAGTTCCCAACCATGGGGCGAATGGAATCCGATACATAAATCAGTTAATAAAAGAATAGAAAAAGCTTTTATTGTGTCACTTAAGTTATATAGGAATTCTTGAACCCAAGAGTTAAGAATAGCAAGTTCTTCATTACCCAGAATAGAATAACCACTTAAAATAATGAAAGAGGTTATATTTGTCGATAAGTGCAAAATCATATGGATATGATCCTCATTGTGCATCTTGATCAATTGGATCGTTTCTTTGTGGATTCCTATACGAAGTGTTTGTAGATGTGTTTCCGGGTATTCTTTTATCATTTCGTCCAAGAGTAAGAGTTCTTCCAATTCGATGAATTTTTCTAGAATACTCTTTTCTTGAATATCAGTCAAAAAAGTTTCGGATTGCCTAGTATTCCACCGATTAGTAATCCAAAATTCAAGACTTTTATTAAATGAGAGAGAGATCCACCAGGGCAAAAATACTATAGATGTAAGATATAGAAGAGGAAGAAATGCTTTCTTTTTTACCATTTTTTCATCTTTGAATTGTTAATGAATCCACCTCATTTGTTGAATCTATGTGATCTACTATTTCTATTAACCCTAAGTTCTATTACAGGGCATCGGACCTATGAATCTATTCCCTGTTTTTTATTTGTGATTCAGTAGTTAGTCCTTGAATTTAGAAAGAATACAGAAATAGAATAAGAGCCCGTTTCAAATGAAGAAATAAGAAAAAATCTTGTTTCCAGATACCTCAATTGAATTGATCAAATTCGAAGCCCTTTTCGATAAATGCTTGAAAGAACCAATTCAAGCAAGTAATGAATAGCAAGTAATGAATATTATTTCAAGCAAGTAATGAATATTATTCGGATTTTAAGCCAAAAGAACTCCCTTTGTCTTTTCTATCAAAAAAGAAAATCTTTCGAAAAAAAAAATGGCCGGCTACCCCACAGTTCTAGTCCAGGAAAAATGGAGAGAGATTTATTAAGAATATTGTGATCTACCGATCATAAATTCAAAACCTAATGTAATGATCAAAAATGAGTGGCAAAACAAGACAGAAAAGTTATCCTTATAAGAGATCCAAGCAATCTTTTGACTTTGATCATTAAGAAAAACAAAAGAAAAGATAAAAAAAAAAGAAAAGTCGATTGACAAAAGAAAGGAGAGAGAATTTCCAAGATATGATCTATTTGTATCTAACCTATCAATTCATATTGAAAATAAAAAGAGAAATCCTTTATTCCGAAATGTTTTGATATACGAGATGAATCTATTATTTTATTTCGATTTGTTACTTTTACTTGTTTTTTAGTAAATTGAGTTGAGTGGATTTCCATACGCATAAATTCTTTTTTATGCATACAAAAAAAATTTCGTTTTATGGATGTTCCATATACGTATACTTTGGCTCGAATGAACGTTCTGAAAAAATTTTATTAAGCTATGCTATGCTGAAGAAAGAACAGAGAATTCTTGAATTTTTTCCCTGCCGCTGGGAAAGAATTTCTTCTTCAGTTCAAGTTCATTTCAAAATACTTCAATCGGTACGCGCAAGAAATAGGCCAATTCGGCGGCTTTTTGCTCAATTTCACGCGGAGTCAAATTCTCATCAGTACGCGTCAAGGGAACGGCCCCCTGTCCTTTGATTTCCATATAAAGGACACGACGAGCAGAAATACCCTCTTTAACTTCGATTCGGATGGACTGAATATCTTTCATACGAAATCGTAGAAAGATGCGACGATTTTGTCCAGGAAATCCCCAACGAAAAATACACACTATTCCTTCTTTTCTATCGAATCGATCATAGCCACTACCTACATTCCACGAGATTGTGCACCACAAATAGGAACTAATAAAGAGACCTGCGATACCGTAGAAAGACATCACGATCCCTTGTGGAAAAAAAAGAATTTGTTGAGACGGAACTAAAGATATCAAATTCTTACCGAGATAACTGGAAGATCCAACTAATACGAATCCTAGTGAACCTAAAAAAAGGATAAAGGCCCAGCAGAAATTACTTATTTTTCGAGACCCCACTATAAGTTCTATCCATATATGTTCTGATCGACAACTCATACTAGATCCAGTTGCATTTTATTGGAATTGAGAAAATAGTCCAAATGAATTTGACTTTCGTTTTTTTGTTTCCGAAGTAACTCTCATCAACTAGTGTCATTCGAATGTAAGCCTTTAGGAGTAATTCATCTAATTGGTTAGATCAAATTGGTTAGATCAAATTGGTTAGGTCTAAAATAAGAATATCCCTTTTATATGATCTCCTATAGATATCCACATATAGATACATTGACTTTCCATTTCCTACATCCACCTCGATTCCGATCTATTTGAAAATTGCTATAATTTATTTACCTATATATTTACGCATACATAAAAGCTATGTTCGGAGGAAACTGCCATATTCTACTAAATAGATATCTGTGTTATCTATATCTAAGTCTTGAAAAAAAATAGATAAGATTTGCACCTATCGAATCTAAAAAATCTTGTTTTTTTGAACATGAAGAGATAAAGAAGCCATTGCAATTGCTGGAAATACTAGGCCCACTAAAGGCACAAAGAAAGAGGGTAAGTTGTTAAAAATTATCATAGAATGGGTACCTCGATTTAATATTTGTACCTGTTATTGTTAGAAAGATACCTTAGAATAATTATAATTCGTATATAATTATATTGAGTATATCGAAGTGACTATATATATTAAATAATAAGTGTAAGGAATGGATAATTAAATAAATGAGACTTATTCTTCTTTATCTTTCTACATGAAATATAGAAATATACGTATGATAATCTATTCTATTCTTGTCTTCAAATTCGAATTGAATTCGAATTTTGATTTTATTTAAGAAATAAAAAAGAAAGAGTTTCTTACAAATTCACGAAGGATTCGTTAGAATTCAATCCAACAACAGGATTCTTAGTAAAAATAGAGATTCTCGGAAGATATAGTAGAAAGAAAAGATACTCTATATCTATCTTTTCTATATTTGAATTATATATACTATACATACAAAGCAAGAAGGAAAGATGACCTTCGGTTTATTTTATTTGCCTTGCCCAATTTGAATTTTGAAGAAGGAACCATTTTTTTTTATCTTGTTGCTAGAGGTTTCCTAATTAATAATCAGGAATATCGGTAGAAAAAAAAAGAATTATCCGCACGATTCTTTCTACAATTTACAATTAAATATTATGATTATGTCACCAAAGAAAAAAGAAAGTCTTCTTTAGAATTTTTACTTTGATTCCGATAAACTACCTAATTGTTCGCTACAAATACAAAAATGTAACTAAATAAAATAAAAATAATTTGACTTAAGGCTCCACTTAACTTACTAAGTGAATTTTAATTCAAAGGAAAAAAAGCGTGAAGCTTAAATAACTCACTCAGAACACCCTTTAAAGGATTACGTGGTACGATTGGATCGAATAAGCCCTTATGGAATAAATATTCAGCCGCTTGTGAACCTTCAGGTACTATCTTATTCAATGTTTGTTCAATTACTCTTTTACCTGCGAATGCAATGTAAGCATTAGGTTCGGCAATAATAATATCCCCCAACATCCCAAAACTA